ATATTGGTGTTAGAATGTTTTTAGTTAATACTGAGATGTTTAAATTTTAATTAGGATTCTTCCTGTTGGAGGAAAAATAAAAGGCTGAGTGCTATGTCAGTATTGTAAAGGTGCGTTTTAAATTGCAAAAAAATGGAAGATTTATAAATTTAGCCTAGGAATTTAGGAGATTTTTTTGGAAAATTTTTAATTAGGATTCTTCCTGTTGGAGGAAAAATAAAAGGCTGAGTGCTATGTCAGTATTGTAAAGGTGCGTTTTAAATTGCAAAAAAAATGGAAGATTTATAAATTTAGCCTAGGAATTTAGGAGATTTTTTTGGAAAATTTTTAATTAGGATTCTTCCTGTTGGAGGAAAAATAAAAGGCTGAGTGCTATGTCAGTATTGTAAAGGTGCGTTTTAAATTGCAAAAAAAATGGAAGATTTATAAATTTAGCCTAGGAATTTAGGAGATTTTTTTGGAAAATTTTTAATTGAGATTATGGGGAAGGGTACTTTATTTAGGTAAGTTAAGTAGAGAAAGTAAGTGCTATGTCACGGTTCTTGTTTTTGGGGTTTGGCAAGAATTAACAGTAAATAGCCGTGTTCATTGTCTTGGGGCAATGAATCTACTTTTGAGGGGGGGGTAGGGGGGGGTTTGTGGATATATTCAGTTATGAACATGAAATCGTACGTGGGTGTACGTGGGTGTACGTGGGTGTACGTGCGCGTACGTGGGTGTACGTGGGTGTACGTGCGCGTACGTGGGTGTACGTGCGCGTACGTGGGTGTACGTGCGCGTACGTGGGTGTACGTGCGCGTACGTGGGTGTACGTGCGCGTACGTGGGTGTACGTGCGCGTACGTGGGTGTACGTGCGCGTACGTGGGTGTACGTGCGCGTACGTGGGTGTACGTGGGTGTAAATTCTCTTATGTCCGTCAAGCATGAAAAGATAGTCCCGGCTCATAATTATGAGGATGGAGAATGTACATCGAGGTGCTCGTCTACAATAAGTGCACCGGGTCAGGGCCCGCCGCGGCCATGTTGAGTCCAAGCATACCCCAAAAATTAAAAAATACCAAATGCATGACACCACAGTTATGTGTGAGCATGGGCTGATTAGTCATTAGTCCATCGAGATGTCTTATTTAAGAGGAACGTGTGGGCGATCTTAGGGATATGGCCCTGAAGTAAGAACCAGATGCCAGTTATAGTTTCACGCTAGAAACCCCCAAGTGTAATGGGCCCGGAGCGAGAAGAGGGATACGAGGTGGGCGGGTTGCTGGTTTCACGGAGGATGGTAGATCAAGGGATTCCTAAGGGAAGGGGATAGTCATATGGACGAGAGAGGATTTGACTTGGATGGTCTATGTTCGATTAAGGAATGAATGTTTGGATGTTGGTTAAGGTGGGTAATTGGGTTATGAATATTCGTGTTGATGGTAGGGGTTTGTGGGTTTAGCAGGGGATGTACTATGTCCTGTTAAGCAGAGATGTACTAGCTTATATGCATGGGGATAAGGTTTTAATGTACGATTAAACATAAGATGGTCTAATGTTGATTATGAAATGATAGTATAGATACATGTTGATGGGGAAAGGCACTAATGCACGAATTACATAGCGTTAAGGGGAATTTTTGTCAATAGTGACAAGGTACTTGGATTTGTTATTAGGAGGAAAGCAGAGAATAGTTTAAAGAGAATTTCAGCTTTGGGTGCTGATGGTGGGGTATAAACCTCTTCTCTGATGTCCCAGGGTGAGTTGATCTCCGTTTCTGGTTTACAAGACCAGGGTAATACACTATACTACTGGGGCCTTCATTTAAGGATTTTATTCTCAATTAAGCTTGCAAGGGGTATAAGGATAAGGATGATAGAGAAGTAAAGGATAGATGCTACTTGTCCAATAGTAATAAATGGGTGTTCAACTGGTTGTCCTCCGATCCATGTGAGTGTTAGAAGGTCTGCAACGAGGATTCAGAAGAGAACTTGGCTAATCGGTCGGAATATTATGCTGCGTTGTTTGGATATGTGGAGGAAGGGGATAATTGCTAGGATGAGAATTGATATAACTAGGGCTAGAACACCTCCTAGTTTGTTAGGGATGGAGCGTAAAATGGCGTAGGCAAATAGAAAATACCATTCAGGTTTGATGTGGGGAGGAGTGTTGAGAGGATTGGCAGGGGTGTAGTTGTCTGGGTCTCCGAGAAGGTCAGGGGAGAATAAGACTAGGAGTATAAGTAGGAGGATAAGTACGAGAAATCCTAGAAGGTCTTTAATTGTGTAATAGGGGTGGAATGGAATCTTATCAGAGTCTGATGGGATACCTGATGGGTTATTGGAGCCAGTTTCATGGAGGAAAAGTAAGTGAATCATCACTAGTGCTGCGATGATGAATGGGAGAATGAAGTGGAAAGCGAAGAATCGGGTGAGTGTAGCTTTGTCGACTGAAAATCCTCCTCAAATTCATTCAACTAGGGTTGTTCCAATGTAGGGGATAGCTGATAAAAGATTGGTAATTACAGTAGCGCCTCAGAATGATATTTGTCCTCATGGGAGAACATAGCCTATAAATGCTGTGGCTATTACTGCAAATAGTAGAATAATGCCAATATTCCAGGTTTCTAGGTAAGTATATGAGCCGTAGTAGATTCCACGACCTACATGTATATATAAGCAGATAAAAAATATTGATGCTCCATTGGCGTGCAGGTAACGAATAAGTCAGCCATAGTTTACGTCTCGGCAAATATGTGTGACTGAAGAAAATGCTGTTGCTGTGTCTGATGTGTAGTGTATAGCTAGGAATAGGCCAGTTAGGATTTGGATTATTAGGCATAGTCCTAATAGGGAGCCAAAGTTTCATCAGGCTGAGATGTTTGAGGGGGCGGGAAGGTCAATTAGGGAGTGGTTAACAATTTTTAGTAGGGGGTGAGTTTTACGAATGTTGGTCATTAGGTTCTTATAGTTGAATACAACGGTGATTTTTCATGTCATTAGTCATGGTTAGAATCCATGTAGGAACTATGACATATATAGTATTTTTATTGAGTGTAATGTTTGTAATTGGTTTTGTGGGGTTCGCTTCTAAGCCATCTCCTATTTATGGGGGGCTTGGGTTAATTGTTAGTGGTGGGGTTGGATGTGGTATTATTTTAAGTTTTGGTGGTTCATTTTTAGGTTTAATAATATTTTTGATTTATTTAGGGGGAATGTTAGTAGTATTTGGGTATACAACTGCAATGGCAACTGAGGAGTATCCTGAAACTTGAGGGTCAAACATTATGATTTTTAGTATGCTTGTTTTGGGTGTGCTGTTAGAGGTAGGATTAGTAGTGTTCATAGCGATGAGTGATGAGGTGGAGGTTGTGGTTAGTTTTAAAAATATAGGTGATTGGGTTATTTTTGAGGGGGATGATGTAGGTCTAATTCGAGAGGATTCTATAGGAGTGGCAGCATTATACAGTTATGGAAGTTGGTTAATAGTAGTTGCTGGTTGGTCTCTGTTTGTGAGTATTTTTATTGTTATTGAGATTACTCGTGGGGGTTAGGCTAGGATAAACAGGGCTAAAAGCATTGAAATTAGGAAGGACAAGGAGTAAAATTTGATAAGGCCTTTTTGTGAGGATACAGAGGTTGATGCAAGGATTTGAATATCCGAGATGTTTTTTGGGATTGCTTTTTCGGTTCAAGTTATGTCTAAGAGTAGTGTTGCTACATTTTGACTTGCTGAGAGGTTAACATAGGGTAAGAGGCGGTGTATTGTAGCGGGGAAAAATCCTAGTATATTTGAGAAGTTGAAGGAGTTGGATTGTGTACTTATTTTTAGGTGTAAGCTAAGTTGATTAAGTTCTATAGCAATAGTGAAGCCTAAAATGGTAACAAATAGGGCGGTTAATTTTATATATAAGGGCATGGTTATTTGGGGAATACTATTTGGTGTAACTAGATTAGTAATAAGGAAGCCTGCAAAAATACTTCCGAGTGCGAGACGTTTAATAGAATTAATTAATGATGGGTTATTTTCATTAATAATAATGAGAGTAGGGTAGCGAGGTTGTCCTAGGAGGGCGAAAAAGATAATTCGTGTACTATAAACAGCTGTGAGAGAGGTGGCGATGAGGGTAATAATAAGGGCTCAGGCGTTGGTATAAGACGTGTTTGCGGATTCAATAATTAGGTCTTTTGAGTAGAAGCCTGTTAGGAATGGTATGCCGGTGAGGGCAAGGCTACCAATAGTAAGAGCAGAGGATGTAAAGGGGAGGGTTTTGTATAGTCCTCCTATTTTTCGGATGTCTTGCTCATCGTTAAGGCTATGAATAATTGATCCAGAGCATAAAAAGAGTATAGCTTTGAAAAAAGCGTGGGTACAGATATGCAGGAATGCCAGGTGGGGTTGATTAATTCCGATTGTGACTATTATTAAGCCTAGTTGACTTGAAGTAGAGAAGGCTACGATTTTTTTGATATCATTTTGTGTGAGGGCACATAGGGCAGTAAATAGGGTGGTGATTGCTCCTAGGCATAGAATTAATGTTTGGGCGGTTTTATTATTTTCTAATAAAGGGTGAAAACGGATGAGGAGAAAAACTCCTGCTACAACTATTGTGCTTGAGTGAAGTAAAGCAGATACTGGGGTCGGACCTTCTATTGCTGAGGGGAGTCATGGGTGAAGGCCAAATTGTGCGGATTTACCTGTAGCGGCTAGGATAAGACCAATAAGTGGGAGGATAGTGACATTATTATCTGATATAAATATTTGTTGAAATTCTCATGTGTTAAGATTAATAGCGAATCAGGCTATGGCCATAATGAAGCCAATATCTCCGATGCGGTTATATAGGATTGCTTGCAAGGCTGCGGTGTTGGCGTCTGTTCGACCGTGTCATCAGCCGATAAGAAGGAATGATATAATTCCTACTCCTTCCCATCCGATAAATAATTGGAAGAGATTGTTGGCGGTGACTAGGATGAGTATGGTGATTAGAAATATAAGTAGATATTTAAAGAATTGATTAATTTTAGGATCTGAGTGTATATATCATATGGAGAATTCTATAATGGATCATGTTACGAATAGTGCGATTGGAGTGAATAGTATAGAGAAATAGTCTAGTTTGAAGCTGGTTGTGAGTTTTAGAGTATGAATTGTTATTCAGTGCCAGTTAGATACTATTGTCTCTTGGTTTGAGATAATGAAGATTAGTGTTGGGATAAGACTAATTATGAATGCATAGGATACTGAAGTTTTTACGTAATAGGGGTAGTTATTGTGATTAAAAATGTTAGTAAATGAGGCTATAATTGGGAGAACCAGGATAATGATTGAGACGGCTATAGAAGTAGAGAATAGGTTAATTACTTTTATTTGGAGTTGCACCAATTTTTTGGCTCCTAAGGCCAACGGATTACTTCTATCCTTTAAAAGTTGAGAAAGCCATGAGATTAGTCATGGAAGCATGAATTAGCAGTTCTTGCAAGCATTCTCGGTAAATAAGGAGGTATAATCTTCTATTATTAGATTCACAATCTAATGTTTTTTTTAAACTATATTTACAGAGCATTGGGCCTAGGATGATCTTAGGGTTAATAGACAAGAGAAGTAGAGGGGCCAGGTGAAGTATTATGAGAGTATTTTCTCGAGTGAATGTAGGGGAGATATTATTTGTATGATATGTAAATTTTCCTCGCTGGGTGGTTGATAGTATATAAAGAGAGTAAAGTGCTGTAATTAGAACGTTAGTTCCTATAAGGATAATAGTGAGATTTGATCATGAGAAAGATGCTATGACGATGAGAAGCTCTCCTAGAAGATTAATGGTTGGTGGCAGGGCTAGGTTGGTGAGGCTGGCGAGTAGTCATCATGCTGCTATTAAAGGGAGAATCGTTTGTAATCCTCGAGCTAAAAGTATAGTTCGACTGTGGACACGTTCGTAATTGGAGTTAGCTAGGCAAAATAATAAGGAGGAGGTAAGGCCATGAGCGATTATTAATGCTGTAGCTCCTATAAAACTTCATGGGGTTTGAATTAGAATTGCGACGATTACTAAGGCTATGTGGCTTACTGAAGAGTAGGCAATTAGCGATTTCAGGTCTGTTTGTCGAAGGCAAATGGAACTAGTTATGATTATACCTCATAGGGAGAGTATCAGAAATGGATAGGCTATACATTCTGTAATTGGGTTAAGTAGAATAGTAATACGTATTATACCATATCCTCCTAGTTTAAGTAAGATGGCTGCTAGGACTATAGAGCCTGCAATGGGGGCTTCAACATGAGCTTTTGGGAGTCAAAGGTGAAGACCATAAAGGGGTATTTTGACTAAAAATGCTATTATACATGCTAGTCATATAAGTGAATTAGATCATGATGTTGGTAGGGATTCATTGGATAGTTGGATTAGAAGGAAGTTAAGGGATCCCATGGAATTTTGAAGGTGAATTAGGGCAACTAGTAAAGGGAGTGATCCCATAAGGGTATAGAATAAAAAGTAAGTTCCTGCATTAAGTCGTTCTGTTTGGTTGCCTCATCGTGTGATAATAATTAGTGTAGGAATTAGTGTTGCTTCAAATAGAATATAAAATAAGATAAGTTCTGTGGCTGAGAATGTTATTACTAGGAAGATTTGTAGGGAGATAAGAAGAGAGATATATGTTTTTTTGCGTAGTAATGATTCTTTACTTAAGTGATGTTGGCTTGCTAGGATTATTAGAGGTAGGAGTCAAACTGTTAGTATTAAAAGAGGGGTGGAAAGAGCATCTGAGAAAAATGTGGTTGATAGGTTTAAGTTGGTGTCGTTTGGCTGATTAAGAAGAAGAAAAGTAGTCAGGCTAATTAGTAGGCTGTAGATTGTTGCGTTGATTCAGATTATGTGATTTTTAGATCATCATACAGTGGGAATGAGTATAATTGTGGGGATAATAGTTTTTAGCATTGTAGAAGGTTTAGATTCTGGACATAATCTATGCCATAGGTATTAGATACTATAACGAGTAGGGCCAGCCCAATTGCGGCCTCACAGGCCGCGAATACTAAGAGAACAATTGGAAATATAAAAGATAATGTGTAGTGTATATTTAGAGCTGTTAATGTGATTAAAATGAATAGAGATAATATTATTCCTTCTAAGCATAAAAGAGAAGATATTAAATGGGATCGGTAAACTAGTATGCCTAAAAGGGCAAAGATAAACGCTAGGAAGATATTGACGTAGATTGAAGGCATTTTGATAATTATGGTTTTACCATAGTCTAATGAGTCGAAATCATTTATTTTTAATTAAACTAATTATCATATTCTACTCATTCTAGGCCTTTTTGGATTCACTCGTAGGCTAACCCCAGGGCTAGAATAGAGATAAGTATAAGTGCTATGATGAGAACTAGGTTTAGATTGTTAAATTGTGCGGCTCATGGAAGAGGAAGAAGAAGGGCAATTTCTAGATCAAATAATAAGAATGTAATTGCTACTAAGAAAAATTTTATTGAGAAGGGGAGTCGTGCTGACCCTATAGGGTCAAATCCGCATTCATAGGGGCTTGTTTTTTCTGAGTAGATATTCAACTGAGGAAGTCAAAATGCAATGGTCACCAGGATTAGGGAGATCGATATATTAATCAGTAAAACTAGAATTAGGTTAATTACTCTTTTTTGGATTTATACCAAAACTAACTGATTGGAAGTCAGATGTACTAGTTAATACTAAAAGAGTATGATCCTCATCAATAAATTGATACATACAGGAATAGTCAGACGACATCTACAAAGTGTCAATATCATGCGGCTGCCTCAAAACCAAAATGGTGACTTGATGTGAAGTGGAAGTGGAGTTGTCGTAAAAGGCAAACTGTGAGGAAAGTAGAACCAATAATTACGTGAAGGCCATGGAATCCTGTAGCTATAAAGAATGTTGATCCATAAACTCCATCTGAAATGGTAAATGATGTTTCATAGTATTCTGATGCTTGAAGTAGGGTGAAGTAGATACCCAGGAGGATAGTGATTGCTAAGGCTTGTTGCATATTTTTACGATTGCCTTCTATTAAGCTATGGTGGGCTCAGGTAATTGAGACTCCTGAGGCTAGAAGGACTGAGGTGTTAAGTAAGGGAACTTCAAGGGGGTTAAGAGGTTTAATACCTGTTGGAGGTCAGCAACCTCCTAGTTCTGGTGTAGGGGCTAGGCTTGAGTGATAGAAAGCTCAGAAGAAGCCTGCAAAGAAAAAGACTTCTGAAACAATAAATAGAATTATTCCATATCGTAAACCTTTTTGAACAATGGGAGTATGGTGGCCTTGAAATGTGCCCTCTCGTACAATATCTCGTCATCACTGATATATAGTGAGTGTATTTGTTAATAAGCCAATTAGGAGAAGTGAGGGGGAGTTAAAGTGAAATCATATGGCTAGACCTGATGTTATAAGTAGGGCGGATAGGGCTCCAGTGAGTGGTCATGGACTAGGGTTAACTATGTGATAAGCGTGGGTTTGGTGGGTCATTAGGTGTTATCGTGTAAATATAGGCTTACAAGAAGGGTAAAAACGTAGGCTTGAATTAGGGCTACAGCAAATTCTAGAATTGTTAGGAGAATAAGAATAATAAAAGTAATTAGGGCTGTTGTTGGACTAATTGAGATTAGGGCGAGTGCTGCGCCTCCGATAAGATGCATTAGTAAGTGGCCTGCTGTAATGTTAGCTGTGAGTCGTACAGCTAAGGCCATGGGTTGAATGAACAGGCTAATTGTTTCAATAATTACCAGTATAGGAATAAGGGGTACAGGTGTTCCTTGCGGGAGAAAGTGAGCTAGTGACGCTTTAGTTTTGTATCGGAAGCCTGTAATTACAGCTCCTGCTCATAGTGGGATAGCTATCCCTAGATTTATTGATAATTGGGTTGTTGGTGTAAACGAGTGGGGTAAGAGGCCTAGAAGGTTAGTTGAGCCAATAAATATAATTAGGGAGATTAGCATAAGGGATCAGGTCCGTCCTTTAGGGGAGTGCATTATCATTATTTGTTTTAGAATTAATTGGGCTAATCATTGTTGGGCTGAGACTAGTCGGTTGTTGATCAGTCGGGTAGGGGCAGGAAATAGAAGGGTTGGGAATATAATAATTAGGATTACGATTGGTAAGCCTATTATTGTTGGGGTAATAAAAGAGGAGAATAGATTTTCGTTCATTTTGTTTCTCATGGGCTGGGGAAGGAAGTAGGCTTAAGTGTTTTTGGTGTTGGGTTTAATGGATAGGAATATTTATGAAATTTAAGCTGAATTAGGGCAAATAATGTTAGGATTATAGCGATGATAGTTACTAGTCATGTGGATGTGTCGAGTTGTGGCATTTCATTATGGAGAGTATTATTTAGCTCTCATTCTCTAGCTTAAAAGGCTAGCGCTAGTTTAGCTTCATAATGAGTCTAAATTATGGATAAGGATCAGTTCTCGAAGTGCTTAAGTGGAACTATTTCAAGAACAATAGGCATAAAACTATGGTTTGAGCCACAAATTTCTGAACATTGGCCATAAAAGAGTCCTGGTCGGGTGGAGATGAGAGTAGCTTGATTTAGGCGCCCAGGGATAGCATCTGTTTTTAATCCTAGGGATGGTACGGCTCAAGAGTGAAGTACGTCTTCTGAAGAGATTAACATGCGGATGGGAAGTTCTATTGGGAGAACAACTCGATTATCAACTTCTAGAAGTCGTAAGTCGCCAGGGTTAAGATCAGATGTAGGAATTATATAGGAGTCAAAGCTTAAATCTTCATAGTCCGTGTATTCATAGCTTCAGTACCATTGATGACCTATTGTCTTTACTGTCAAGGAGGGGTTATTGATCTCGTCTATTATATATAGGATTCGCAGAGAGGGAAGAGCAATTATAATTAGAATAATAGCTGGAAGAATAGTTCAGATAGTCTCTACTTCTTGAGCATCTATCGTGCTTGTATGTGTAAGTTTTGTAGTTAACATAAGTGAGATAATATAAAGGACCAGTGAGCTAATTAAGAAGACGATTATGAGCGTGTGATCATGGAAGTGGAGAAGTTCTTCTATAATGGGAGATGAGGCATCTTGAAAGCCTAGCTGAAAAGGGTATGCCATAAAGATATATAGGAGTTGAACCTATAAATTAACTTCGACAAAGTTATGTAATGGTTTTACTAATATCTTATTGAGAAAGTCATAATGGTTATGCGGCTGGCTTGAAACCAGTCTTAGGGGGTTCGATTCCTTCCTTTCTTGAGTTAAGCTTTCACGTAGGCAGGTTCCTCGAATGTATGGTATGGAGGCGGGCATCCGTGGAGTCATTCTAGATTAGTTGTAGTTAACTCTACGGTCTCTACTTCTCGTTTCGAGGCGAAGGCTTCCCAGATTATAAAGATTATTACTATTACAGCGGTTAGAGAGATGAATGAGCCTATCGATGAAACGGTGTTTCATATTGTGTAGGCGTCTGGATAGTCTGAGTATCGTCGTGGCATGCCGGAAAGCCCAAGGAAATGTTGTGGGAAGAAGGTTAAGTTAACTCCTACAAATATTACGGTGAAGTGAATTTTTGCTCAGGTCTGATCTAGGGTGTAACCTGAGAATAAAGGGAATCAATGAGCAAATCCTCCTATAATGGCGAATACAGCTCCTATGGATAATACGTAGTGGAAGTGAGCTACTACATAGTATGTATCATGTAGAACGATGTCTAGAGAAGAATTAGCTAGCACAATTCCTGTAAGACCGCCTACTGTAAATAAGAAAATAAAGCCTAAGGCTCAAAGTATTGCTGGAGCTCATTTAATATTACCGCCGTGTAGAGTTGCTAATCAACTAAATACTTTTACTCCTGTAGGAATAGCAATAATTATGGTGGCTGAAGTAAAATAAGCTCGTGTGTCCACGTCTATTCCTACCGTAAATATATGGTGGGCTCAAACAATAAATCCAAGGAAGCCAATTGATATCATAGCTCACACTATTCCTATATATCCAAATGGTTCTTTTTTCCCAGAATAGTAGGTTACAATGTGAGAGATTATTCCGAACCCTGGTAAGATAAGAATGTATACTTCAGGGTGACCGAAGAATCAGAATAAGTGTTGATAGAGAATGGGATCTCCACCACCTGCTGGATCAAAAAAGGTTGTGTTTAAGTTTCGGTCTGTTAAAAGTATTGTAATGCCGGCAGCTAAAACTGGTAAGGAGAGAAGTAGAAGCACAGCTGTAATGAGAACGGATCACACAAATAGGGGTGTTTGGTACTGAGATATAGCGGGAGGTTTTATGTTAATAATAGTAGTAATAAAATTAATAGCCCCTAAAATAGATGAAACTCCGGCTAAGTGTAGGGAAAAGATAGTAAGGTCAACTGAGGCCCCTGCATGAGCTAAGTTGCCAGCCAGTGGTGGATAGACAGTTCATCCAGTCCCTGCACCAGCTTCTACTATAGATGAGGCTAATAAAAGAAGGAAAGATGGTGGGAGGAGTCAAAAGCTTATATTGTTTATTCGGGGAAAAGCTATATCAGGGGCTCCAATTATTAGGGGAACCAGTCAGTTCCCGAAGCCTCCAATTATGATAGGTATAACTATGAAGAAAATTATTACAAAGGCATGTGCGGTAACAATAACATTATAGATTTGATCATCTCCAAGTAAAGTCCCGGGTTGGCCCAATTCTGCTCGGATTAACAGACTGAGGGCTGTTCCTACCATTCCAGCTCAGGCTCCAAATAAAAGGTAGAGAGTTCCAATGTCTTTGTGGTTGGTAGAAAATAATCAACGATTAATGAACATAAGTAAGGAAGGTAAAATGGCTGAGTAAGCATTAGACTGTAAATCTAAAGACAGAGGTTGAGCCCTCTTTTTACCAAGCCCTGAGGTGAAATTTCATATTGAATTGCAAATTCAAAGGAGCAGCTTCAATTCTGCCGGGGCTTCTCCCGCCTTTTTTTCCTTACGGCGGGAGAAGTAGATTGAAGCCAGTTGATTAGGGTATTTAGCTGTTAACTAAAATTTCGTGGGGTTGGATCCCACCAATCTAGGGGGATTTAGCTTAATTAAAGCACCTGATTTGCATTCAGGAGATGTAAAGTTAATTTGCAGTCCTTAAGCAGGGGTTAAGTAAAGTTTACTTGCTTAGAGCTTTGAAGGCTCTTGGTCTATGTAACCTAAACCCCTTGGTGTTAATTTAATACTGAGAGTATAGGTGTGAGAGGGAGGAATATTGTTGATAAAATAATTAGTGGGGCAATAAATGTTATACGTTTTATTGGTTCAAATTGTCATTTTATTTTTAAGTTGTTGGTTGTTGGAAATATTGTTAGTGAAGAAGAGTAGATTAGGCGTAAGTAAAAGTAAAGGTTTAGGAGGGCTAGTATAGCTATTATTGTGGGTATAATGATGTTGCCATTTTTTGTTAGTTCTTGAATGATGATTCATTTTGGGATAAAGCCTGTTAGTGGAGGGAGGCCTCCTAGGGATATTAAAGTAATTAGAATAGCTGTTACTATTAATGGGGTCTTGTTTCATATCTGTGATAGGGATAGTGTAGTAGTGTTTGTGTGCTGAATAAACATTATGAATATGGGAATTGTGAGTAAGATATAAATGATTAAGTTCAGAATTATAGTATTGGGGTTGAATGTAATGATAGCTGCCATTCATCCTATATGGGCAATTGAGGAATATGCTAAGATTTTTCGTAGTTGAGTCTGGTTTAGTCCTCCTCAGCCACCAACCATGATTGAGAGAATGGCTACTAATATTATCATGGTTGAGTCAATTGAAGGAGAAATTTGATAGAGGATGGATAAAGGGGCTAGTTTTTGTCATGTAAGAAGAATTAGGCCCGATTTTAGGGGAACTCCTTGGGTGACTTCTGGGACTCAAAAATGAAATGGAGCTATTCCTAGCTTAATAATTAGGGCTAGTATGATTATGATTGGGGTAAAGTTATTTTGTGGGTTAATTAATGTTCATTGGCCTGAGTCAAGGATATTGAGTGTAATTGCTATCATTAAAATTATTGATGCTGTGGCTTGTGTTAGAAAATATTTAGTTGCGGCTTCTGTTGATCGTGGTGTGGCTTTATTAATTAGGATGGGAATAATAGCTAATATATTTATTTCTAGTCCGATTCACATAGTCAGTCAATGAGAGCTGAATATAGTAATTATTGTGCCTAGGAATAAGGTAAATAGAATGATGGAAAAGATTAGGGGGTTAATTAGTACGGGAAGGGTATAAACCAACATTTTCGGGGTATGGGCCCGATAGCTTATTTAGCTGACCTTACTGAGTGATTTTAGAATTTGGTGTATTTGGTAGCACGAGGAATTTTGAGTTCCTAGGAGTGGGTTCAAGGCCTATAGTTCTAGAAATAAGAGGGTTTAAACCTCTATGATTTACTCTATCAAAGTAACTCTTTTGTCAGACATATTTCTATATGTGAGGGGGGATACTTGAAAGTATAATAGGTATAGAGATGTATCATATGCATAAGGCTAGTGTTAGGGGCAGGAAGCTTTTTCATAGAAGATGTATGAGTTGATCATAACGGAATCGAGGGTAAGATGCTCGGATTCATAGGAATGTTATTGTTAGTAGGAGAGTTTTAGTGGCGAAGTTGATTGTAAATATTTCTGGATTAGTGTGACTGTGGAATGAGCCTAGGAATAAGATAGCTGTAAGGGCGTTCATTATAATAATGTTAGTGTATTCAGCTAAGAAAAATAGGGCAAATGGGCCACCTGCATATTCTACATTAAACCCGGAGACAAGTTCCGATTCACCTTCAGTAAGATCAAAGGGGGCTCGGTTTGTTTCTGCTAGGGTTGAAATAAATCATATTATGGCTAGGGGTCATGCTGGGAAGAGGATTCACATGTATTCTTGTGTTGTGATAAGAGATGAAAGTGTAAATGAGCCATTTATTAATAGGACACATAGGAGGATAATTGCTAATGTGACTTCGTATGAAATGGTTTGTGCAACTGCTCGGAGAGCTCCAAATAGTGCGTACTTTGAGTTGGATGCTCAACCTGACCATAGGATTGAGTAGACTGCTAAGCTAGAGGTTGCTAAGATAAACAATACGCCTATGTTGAGATTAATTAATGGATATGGCATGGGGATGGGGAGTCATATTGAGAGTGCTAAGGTTAGTGCTAGAGTTGGGGCGATGATGAAGAGAAGTGATGATGATGTTAGGGGTCGTAGGGGTTCCTTAGTGAATAGTTTAATAGCGTCTGCAATTGGTTGGAGAAGCCCATAGGGGCCTACAATGTTTGGGCCCTTTCGAAGTTGTATATAGCCTAGGATTTTTCGTTCTACTAAGGTTAGGAAGGCTATAGCTAGAAGTACAGGTAAAATTAAGAGAAATGTATTGATTAGGAACATGCTGTTAAGGAGAGGAGTTGAACCTCTGATTATAAAGTTTTAAGTTTTATGCAATTACCGGGCTCTGCCACCTTAACAAACCCTGGTCTAGGGTGGTATTTGGGTAAGTGTATTAGATTAAGATTATTTCATCTTTTAAACTTAGAGCTCTGTAGGGCAGTAGGCTCCATTTCTCTTGTCCTTTCGTACTGGGAGAAATACTTAATAGATAGAAACCGACCTGGATTACTCCGGTCTGAACTCAGATCACGTAGGACTTTAATCGTTGAACAAACGAACCTTTAATAGCGGTTGCACCATTGGGATGTCCTGATCCAACATCGAGGTCGTAAACCCTATTGTCGATGGGAACTCTAAAATAGGATTGCGCTGTTATCCCTAGGGTAACTTGTTCCGTTGATCAAAAGGATTTGGGTCAATTTATGATTTCTAATGCTTTGACTTGTTGAGTCTAGGCTTTAATCATTCGGAGGTTGGTTTTTGCTCCGAGGTCACCCCAACCAAAATTTTTAATTCAGGGATTTTCTTGGTTAAGCTCCTGTGGAGTGAAGTTGTGAAAATATTGAATTAAATAATTAAAGCTCCATAGGGTCTTCTCGTCTTATTGTTTTATCCCCGCCTCTTCACGGGGAGGTCAATTTCACTGATTGGAAGGAAGAGACAGTTAAACCCTCGTGTTGCCATTCATGCTAGTCCCTAATTAAGGAACAAGTGATTATGCTACCTTTGCACGGTCAGGATACCGCGGCCGTTAAACGTTTGTCACTGGGCAGGCAGTGCCTCTAATACTAGTAATGCTAGAGGTGATGTTTTTGGTAAACAGGCGGGGTTAAAGTTTGCCGAGTTCCTTTTCCTTCTTTTAATCTTTCCTATAAGTGCACACCTGTGTTGGGTCAACAGTAGAAGTTAATAGAGAGTTAATTTGTAGAGTTTTTCTATTACTAGTTGTTAACTATCAGCGGGCATCCGATCTGATATAGGCTTGTGCAAGGAGAATTAAATTCTTGTTACTCATATTAGCATTATTTCTTCTATAAGTTTATAGATTAGTCCAGTTAGGGGTTATAAGAGTTCGTTCTTAAATCTAGGAATTAAGTTAATTTTGACTGTTGAGCTTTAACGCTTTCTTAATTGATGGCTGCTTTTAGGCCAACTATGGGTTTAAAATGACTTACTCATTATAAAAGGCTGTATCCTATTTCTAAAGAGCTGTCCCTCTTTAGAGTAACATTTAAACTTTCATTAGGGTTAGGTGTCCTTTAGGAAAATTTAAAGTTGAACTAAAATTCTATTCTGGACAACCAGCTATCACCAGGCTCGGTTGGCTTTTCACCTCTATCTACAAGTCTTCCCACCATTTTGCTACATGGACGGGTTCGTTCTTGCAACTGCTCGTAGATAGCTCGTCTGGTTTCGGGGTTTTTAACTAAAATTCTTTTTGCTAAGAGTTTTCTAGCTAATTCATTATGCAAAAGGTAAGAGTAGTAATCTCTGCTTTTTTGTGCTATTAATTAATCTTTCATCTTTCCCTTACGGTACTTTATCTATAGCGCCTAAGACAAATTTCTATCTCCTATACTTTTATTTGTAAGGTGAATGTTTTAGTTTAGTGGTTAGTTGTGGTTAAGTGTAAGTTTGGTAGGGCTAGTATTGGCTCAGAGTGGTCATAGAATGAAATCTCTTGGGTGTAAGCCAAGTGCTTTAAGTTAAGCTACACTCTGTAATGTCCAAGCACACTTTCCAGTATGCTTACCTTGTTACGACTTATCTCCTCTTATACCTGTTTATTTAAGAATTATTTATAATTAATATTCAGTACTTGAGGAGGGCGACGGGCGGTGTGTGCGTGCTTCATGGCCTCGTTCAATTAAGCACTCTATTCTTAATTTACTGCTAAATCCTCCTTTGGTCTCTAGAGTTTCATAGGGGCTTTCGTGTATTCTAAAGTAGAAAATGTAGCCCATTGCTTTCCACTCTATAGGCTACACCTTGACCTAACGTTTTTATGGTGATGATTGAGCTTACTTTTGCTCCTTTTTAGGGTTTGCTGAAGATGGCGGTATATAGGCTGAGTTGGCAAAGAGTGGTAAGGTTTATCGGGGTTTATCGATTATAGAACAGGCTCCTCTAGGCGGGTATAAAGCACCGCCAAGTCCTTTGAGTTTTAAGCTCTGGCTTGTAGTTCTCTGGCGAATAATTTTGTTATAAAATTATTTAGGTTTAAGGCTAAGCATAGTGGGGTATCTAATCCCAGTTTGGATCTTAGCTATCGTGAGTTCGAAGGCTATAAAATCACTTTCGTCGTTTATTTTTGTTTGCAACTATTACTTTTTACAGCTTAGTTGTTATTTGATTTTATTTTTGTTTTATGTTCTAATCACGCTTTACGCCGGGTGTTTATTAGTTTGGGTTAATCGTATGACCGCGGTGGCTGGCACGAAATTTACCAACCCTAGAGTAGCATAGCTTAGTCAAACTTACGTTCATTGCTAAATTTTTATCACTGCTGTATCCCTTGGGGGTGTGGTTAAGCAAGGCATCTTGAGCTACTGGTTAGTGTGCTTAATACCTGCTCCTCTTGATCAGGGGTGATATTAAGGGCATTCTCACTGGAGAGGGGAGTCTTGCATGTGTAAACTTGCTACGAAACAATAAAAAGGCTAGGACCAAACCTTTGTGTTTATGGAGCTAGGAAGCTCATCTAAGCATTTTCAGTGCTTTGCTTTTTATTAAGCTACATTAAC